CAAGCTTTTATTTAATATAACCCCCTTACTGAGTGTACCCCCCCTTTCCGCGCCAGGGGGGGTACACTATGTATAATCGTGCATACATTTATATTCCACATATACTATGGTACCAGTACTATATATGATATACGTACTAAACCCATTACATGTAAACGGACATTAAACCTTCTCCCCATTTCTCCCAATGTACATGCCATGCAATGCTCCAAGCCATAACCTACATCATCCCCAACACTGGCCCAACAACCCTCAAGGCACCTAACATATGAATGGTTACAGGACATACCTCTACAATTCATGTACTTTCCCCATTTGGTTATGCTCGTCGTATCAGATGGATTTATTGGTCGTACACCTCACGAGAGATCAGCAACCCCTGCCTGTAATGTACTTCATGACTAGCTTCAGGCCCATTCTTTCCCCCTACACCCCTCGCCCTCCTTGCTCTTTTGCGCCTCTGGTTCCTCGGTCAGGAACATCCCACGCTTAACTCCTGAACTCCTCACTTTTCACGAAGTCATCTGTGGATTATTTTCCCCTCTTTAGTCCGTGATCGCGGCATCTTCTTTCTTCATTTGCTGTTGGTTCCTTTTTTCTCTGGGGCTTCTTCACAGGTTGCCCTTCACAGTGCGGGTGCGGAGTGCTATTCAAGTGAAGCCAGGACTACACCTGCGTTGCGTCCTATTCTAGACCTCTCGTGTCCCTCAATGATACGGTTTGCGTGTATGGGGAATCATTTTGACACTGATGCACTTTGGATCGCATTTGGTTATGGCTCTTCCACCCTGCCCGGTAAATGGTGCTATTTAGTGAATGCTTGTCGGACATATTTTTACCAATTTTCACTTCCTCAATTTTCCTCACAAAACTAGGAAGTTTCCCACAATTTTTTCTTTGTTTTTTTTTTATTTTTTTAAATCATTTTTTAAAAAATTAAATTACATCAAAACCCACCGCATAAAATCCCTCAACCGAGAAAAACGTTTCGTATAGTATATATACATTGTTAAATTCATAACTTTTATTAGAGAAACTCCACTACCAAATTTAATGTTTAAAAACAAAACCACACAACACGAAACCCCACAAACGAATATCATTTATATTAACAACTAACAAATAGTCATATTCTCCTACCACCAACAGCCCCCATAGCTTATTCCAAAGCATGGCACTGAAGATGCCAAGACGGTACCCATAATACCTGCGGGCAAAAGACTTAGTCCTAACCTTACTATTGGTTTTTGCTAGACATATACATGCAAGTATCGCACCCCAGTGAAAATGCCATAAGCTTTCCCAACAAGCAAAAGGAGCAGGTATCAGGCACACCACGGTAGCCAAGACGCCTTGCTAAGCACACCCCCACGGGTACTCAGCAGTAATTAACCTTAAGCAATAAGTGTAAACTTGACTTAGCCATAGCAATTCCCCAGGGTTGGTAAATCTTGTGCCAGCCACCGCGGTCATACAAGAAACCCGAATCAATAGCTGCCCGGCGTAAAGAGTGGCCATATGTTATCTACTTTAGCTAAGATCAAAATGCAACTAAGCTGTCATAAGCCAAAGATACACTTAAGTCCAACCTAAAATCATCTTAGCCTAATGACCAATTTAGACCCACGAAAGCCAGGGCACAAACTGGGATTAGATACCCCACTATGCCTGGCCCTAAATCTAGATATCCCAATACCCACATATCCGCCTGAGAACTACGAGCACAAACGCTTAAAACTCTAAGGACTTGGCGGTGCCTCAAACCCACCTAGAGGAGCCTGTTCTATAACCGATAATCCACGATTCACCCAACCACCCCTTGCCAACACAGCCTACATACCGCCGTCGCCAGCCCACCTTACATGAAAGAACAGTAGTGAGCTCAACAGTCCCCGCTAACAAGACAGGTCAAGGTATAGCCCATGGGGTGGAAGAAATGGGCTACATTTTCTAGAATAGAATATAAACGAAAAAGGACGTGAAACCCGCCCTTGGAAGGAGGATTTAGCAGTAAAGTAAGATCATACTCTCCTAAGCCTACTTTAAGACGGCCCTGGGGCACGTACATACCGCCCGTCACCCTCTTCACAAGCTACCAACATCGATAAATAACACCTACTTCTAGCCAAAGACGAGGTAAGTCGTAACAAGGTAAGCGTACCGGAAGGTGCGCTTAGACCACCAAGGCGTAGCTATAAACCCTAAAGCATTCAGCTTACACCTGAAAGATACCTGCAGACAAGGTCGCCTTGACTTGCCCCCCCTCTAGCCCAACCACCCACACTCACCAGTATCAAAAATCCACTACCTCACCGAACCAAAACATTCTAACTTACCCCTAGTATAGGCGATAGAAAAGATCTATGGCGCAATAGAGACCAACCGTACCGTAAGGGAAAGATGAAATAACAATGAAAACCACAAGCAAAAAGCAGTAAAGACTAACCCTTGTACCTCTCGCATCATGATTTAGCAAGAACAATCAAGCAAAGCGAACTAAAGTTTGTCCCCCCGAAACCCAAGCGAGCTACCTGTGGGCAGCTAAAATTGAGCGAACCCATCTCTGTAGCAAAAGAGTGGGATGACCTACTGGTAGTGGTGAAAAGCCAACCGAGCTGGGTGATAGCTGGTTACCTGCTAAATGAATCTAAGTTCCCCCTTAACTCATTCCCCAAGGACATACATCAACCCCACACATGTTAGAGTTAAGAGCTACTCGACGGAGGTACAGCTCCCTCGAAAAAGGACACAACCTCCCCTAGCGGATAATACTTTTTTTCCCCACATCGTAGGCCTTCAAGCAGCCATCAACAAAAGAGTGCGTCAAAGCTCTTCCACCAAAAAATCCCTAACCTAATTCGACTCCTTACTTAAAGCAGGGTTAATCTATGATAATAGAAGAATCAATGCTAAAATGAGTAACTTGGAACCTTCCTCAACACAGCGTAAACTTACATCAACACATTATTAACAGAGCCTAACTCATACTTTCCACCTCAACAAGAACACGTATCTAACCCCATCTGTTAACCCAACTCAGGAACGCTCACACTGACGATTTAAACCTGCAAAAGGAACTCGGCAAACCAAAGACCCGACTGTTTACCAAAAACATAGCCTTCAGCAAACAACAAGTATTGAAGGTGATGCCTGCCCAGTGACCCTCAAAGTTCAACGGCCGCGGTATCCTAACCGTGCGAAGGTAGCGCAATCAATTGTCCCATAAATTGAGACTTGTATGAACGGCTAAACGAGGTCTTAACTGTCTCTTGCAAGTAATCAGTGAAATTAGTATTCTCGTGCAAAAACGAGAATGTGACCATAAGACGAGAAGACCCTGTGGAACTTTAAAATCACGACCATCTTTTCATCAATCCAATCCACTGGACCCACCCACATAAAACTCTTGGTCGACATTTTTCGGTTGGGGCGACCTTGGAGAAAAACAAATCCTCCAAACCCATAGACCACACCTCTTCGCTAAGAGCAACCCCTCAAAGCACTAACAGTAACTTAGACCCAATACAATTGATCAATGGACCAAGCTACCCCAGGGATAACAGCGCAATCTCCTCCAAGAGCCCATATCGACAAGGAGGTTTACGACCTCGATGTTGGATCAGGACAACCTAATGGTGCAGCCGCTATTAAGGGTTCGTTTGTTCAACGATTAACAGTCCTACGTGATCTGAGTTCAGACCGGAGCAATCCAGGTCGGTTTCTATCTATGAACGAACTCCTCCTAGTACGAAAGGACCGGAGAAGTGGGGTCAATGCCATAAAGCACACCCTAGTCTTCAAAGCAATGAATCCAACTCAATTGCCAAGAAGCCCCACACTTCCACACAACTCCTAGAAAAGGAACAGCTAGCGTGGCAGAGCTTGGCAAATGCAAAAGGCTTAAGCCCTTTACCCAGAGGTTCAAATCCTCTCCCTAGCTCCTCTACCAAAATATGACCTCACCTACCCTCATAAACCTCCTAATCATAGCTCTATCCTATGTACTCCCCATCCTAATCGCCGTGGCCTTCTTAACACTTGTAGAACGAAAAATGCTCAGCTACATACAGGCCCGAAAGGGCCCCAACATTGTGGGCCCTTTTGGTCTACTCCAACCCATTGCAGATGGGGTGAAACTATTCATCAAAGAACCCATTCGCCCATCCACTTCCTCTCCATTCCTTTTCATCATAACCCCCATTCTAGCCTTACTCCTAGCCCTCACCATCTGAATCCCCCTTCCACTACCATTCCCTCTTGCAGACTTAAACCTAGGGCTACTCTTTCTCTTAGCCATGTCAAGCCTAACTGTTTACTCCTTACTCTGATCAGGATGGGCTTCAAACTCCAAATACGCTCTAATCGGAGCCCTCCGGGCTGTCGCCCAAACAATCTCCTATGAAGTTACCCTAGCTATCATCCTTTTAGCCACAATCATGCTCAGTGGAAACTACACCCTAAATACCTTAGCTATTACCCAAGAACCTATTTATCTCATCTTCCCCTCATGGCCCCTGGCAATGATATGATTCATTTCCACCCTAGCTGAAACCAACCGTGCTCCATTTGATCTAACAGAAGGAGAATCTGAACTCGTATCCGGATTCAACGTCGAATATGCCGCCGGACCATTCGCCCTATTCTTCCTAGCCGAATACGCCAACATCATACTAATAAACACATTAACTGCCATTCTATTCCTAAATCCAAGCTTCCTAAACCTCCCGCCAGAACTATTCTCCACCACACTAGCCACAAAAGCCCTACTTCTCTCATCCACATTCCTATGAATCCGAGCCTCATATCCACGATTCCGCTATGACCAACTAATGCACCTTCTATGAAAAAACTTCCTACCCTTAACCCTAGCCCTGTGTCTCTGACACACCAGCATACCAATCAGCTATGCTGGCTTACCTCCGATCTAAGGAATCGTGCCTGAATAAAGGGTCACTATGATAAAGTGAACATAGAGGTGCAACAACCCTCTCGCTTCCTAAAACCTAGAAAAGTAGGAATCGAACCTACACAGAAGAGATCAAAACTCTCCATACTCCCTCTATATTATTTTCTAGTAGGGTCAGCTAACCAAGCTATCGGGCCCATACCCCGAAAATGATGGTCTAACCCCTTCCCCTACTAATGAACCCCCATGCAAAACTAATCTCCACCGTAAGCCTAATCATAGGAACTAGCATTACAATCTCCAGCAACCACTGAATTCTGGCCTGAACAGGCCTAGAAATTAACACCTTAGCCATTATCCCCCTCATCTCCAAATCACATCACCCCCGAGCAATCGAAGCTACCATCAAATATTTCCTCACCCAATCAACCGCATCAGCCCTAATCCTCTTTTCAAGCTTGACTAACGCCTGATCCATTGGCCAATGAGACATCACACAACTAAACCACCCCACATCCTGCTTACTGCTAACAATAGCAATTGCTATCAAACTAGGACTAGTCCCATTCCACTTTTGATTCCCAGAAGTACTCCAAGGCTCATCCATAATTACTGCTCTACTACTCTCCACCCTCATAAAACTTCCCCCAATCACCCTTCTCCTCATAACATCACAATCCCTCAACCCCACCCTACTCACCCTCCTAGCAATCTCCTCAGCCCTAGTCGGAGGTTGGATAGGACTTAATCAAACACAAACACGAAAAATCCTAGCCTTCTCATCCATCTCCCACCTAGGTTGAATGATTGTAGTCATCATCTATAACCCCCAACTCACCCTCCTCACCTTCACCCTCTATGCAGTAATAACCACAACTGTATTTCTATCGTTAACCCAGATTAAAGTACTAAAACTGTCAACAATACTCGTCTCATGGACAAAAACACCTATCCTAAATGCAACAGTAATACTATTACTACTATCCCTAGCAGGTCTCCCACCACTAACAGGCTTCATGCCAAAATGACTCATCATCCAAGAACTCACTAAACAAGAAATAACTCCAACAGCAACAGTCATCACTATACTGTCACTTCTAAGCCTATTCTTCTACCTCCGCCTCGCATACCACTCAACAATTACACTCCCCCCCAATTCATCAAACCACATAAAACTCTGACGCCCTAAAAAAACACCAAACACCACCACCGCCATTCTAGCCGCACTATCAACCTCCCTACTCCCCCTAACCCCTCTAATTGTCACCATACTCTAGAAACTTAGGATTAACCGTCACCCAAACCAAAGGCCTTCAAAGCCTTAAATAAGAGTTAAACTCTCTTAGTTTCTGCCCCACTAAGGCCTACAAGACATTAACCTGTATCTTCTGAATGCAAACCAGATGCTTTAATTAAGCTAAGGCCTTCATCTAGGCAGATGGGCCTCGATCCCATACAATTCTAGTTAACAGCTAGATGCCGTATACCTGCTGGCTTCTGCCTACAAGACCCCGGTATATTTTAATATACATCAATGAGTTTGCAACTCACTATGAACTTCACTACAGAGTCGATAAGAAGAGGAATTAAACCTCTGTAAAAAGGACTACAGCCTAACGCTTTAACATTCAGCCATCTTACCTGTGACCTTCATTAACCGATGACTATTTTCAACTAACCACAAAGACATTGGCACTCTCTACCTGATTTTCGGCACATGAGCAGGTATAGCCGGCACAGCACTAAGCCTGTTAATTCGTGCAGAACTTGGGCAACCAGGAACACTCCTTGGGGACGACCAAATCTATAACGTAATCGTCACCGCCCATGCCTTTATCATAATCTTCTTTATGGTTATGCCTATCATAATTGGTGGCTTCGGAAACTGACTAGTCCCATTAATAATTGGCGCCCCAGATATAGCATTCCCACGAATAAACAACATAAGCTTCTGACTCCTCCCACCCTCATTCCTCCTCCTACTAGCTTCTTCCACTGTAGAAGCTGGAGCCGGTACAGGATGAACTGTCTACCCACCACTAGCCGGTAACCTTGCCCATGCTGGCGCATCCGTAGACTTAGCCATCTTTCTTCACCTAGCAGGTGTATCCTCAATCTTAGGGGCTATCAACTTCATCACCACAATCATTAACATAAAACCCCCCACACTATCACAATACCAAACACCCCTGTTCGTATGATCAGTCCTCATCACTGCCATCTTACTACTCCTCTCCCTACCAGTCCTAGCTGCTGGAATTACAATACTTCTCACTGACCGAAATCTCAACACTACATTCTTTGACCCAGCAGGAGGAGGAGACCCAATTCTATACCAACACCTATTCTGATTCTTTGGCCACCCTGAAGTCTATATCCTTATCCTCCCAGGCTTCGGAATTATCTCCCACGTGGTAGCATACTATGCAGGAAAAAAAGAACCGTTTGGATACATAGGAATAGTCTGAGCAATGCTATCAATCGGATTCCTAGGTTTCATTGTATGAGCTCATCACATATTTACAGTCGGAATAGATGTAGATACTCGAGCCTACTTCACATCAGCTACCATGATCATTGCCATCCCAACCGGCATTAAAGTCTTCAGCTGACTAGCCACACTACACGGAGGAACAATTAAATGAGACCCCCCCATATTATGGGCCCTAGGATTCATCTTTTTATTCACCATCGGAGGCTTAACCGGAATCGTCCTCGCCAACTCATCACTAGACATTGCTCTCCACGATACCTACTACGTAGTAGCCCACTTCCACTATGTCCTCTCAATGGGGGCAGTTTTTGCCATTTTAGCAGGATTCACTCACTGATTTCCCCTCTTTACAGGCTTCACCCTCCACCCATCATGAACTAAAGCACACTTTGGAGTAATATTCGCAGGAGTTAACCTTACCTTCTTTCCTCAACACTTCCTAGGCCTAGCCGGTATACACCGACGATACTCAGATTACCCAGACGCCTATACATTATGAAATACACTGTCCTCAATCGGCTCCTTAATCTCAATAACAGCCGTAATCATACTTATATTTATCGTCTGAGAGGCCTTCTCAGCAAAACGTAAAGTACTTCAACCTGAACTAACTACCACTAACATCGAATGAATCCACGGCTGCCCACCCCCATATCACACCTTCGAAGAACCAGCCTTTGTCCAAGTACAAGAAAGGAAGGAATCGAACCCTCACATGCTGGTTTCAAGCCAACTGCATCAAACCACTTAATGCTTCTTTCTTTATGAGGCGTTAGTAAATCAATTACATAGACTTGTCAAGACTAAATCACAGGTGCAAGCCCTGTACACCTCATATGGCAAACCACTCCCAACTAGGATTTCAAGACGCCTCATCTCCCATCATAGAAGAACTTGTTGAATTCCATGACCATGCCCTAATAGTAGCACTAGCAATCTGTAGTCTAGTACTTTACCTCCTAACTCTCATGCTGATAGAAAAACTATCATCAAACACCGTAGATGCCCAAGAAGTTGAACTAATCTGAACCATCTTACCCGCTATCGTCCTAGTCCTACTCGCTCTCCCCTCCTTACAAATTCTCTATATAATGGACGAAATTGACGAACCTGACCTCACCTTAAAAGCCATCGGCCATCAATGATACTGAACTTACGAGTATACAGATTTCAAAGACCTCTCATTTGACTCCTACATAATCCCAACAACAGACCTCCCACAAGGCCACTTCCGACTTCTAGAAGTTGACCATCGCATTGTGGTCCCAATAGAATCCCCAATCCGAATGATCATCACCGCTGACGATGTACTTCACTCATGAGCTGTACCCACCCTCGGAGTAAAAACAGATGCAATCCCAGGACGACTAAACCAAACATCCTTCATTACCACTCGGCCAGGAGTGTTCTACGGACAGTGCTCAGAAATCTGTGGAGCTAACCACAGCTACATGCCCGTTGTAGTAGAATCCACCCCCCTCAAGCACTTCGAAGCCTGATCCTCCCTATTATCATCCTAACCATTGAGAAGCTATGAATCAGCACTAGCCTTTTAAGCTAACAAAAGAGGGCACTCTCCTCCTCAATGACATGCCTCAACTAAATCCAAATCCATGGTTCACCATTATAGTCTTAACTTGATTCACTTTCTCACTACTCATCCAACCAAAACTACTCTCATTTACCCCAACAAATAAACCCATAAACAAAACCGTAACAACAAAACCCACCCAATGAATCTGACCATGAACCTAAGCTTCTTCGACCAATTCTCAAGCCCCTACCTCCTAGGAATCCCCCTAATTCTCCCATCCCTCCTCCTCCCTGCCCTCCTCTTCCCATCCCCGGGGCAACGATGAATCAACAACCGCCTTTCCACCATCCAACTCTGATCTGTCCACCTTATCACAAAACAACTAATAACCCCCCTAAACAAAGCAGGCCACAAATGAGCCCTCCTATTAACATCCCTCATTCTCCTGCTCCTCTCCATCAACTTGCTAGGCCTCCTTCCTTACACCTTCACCCCTACCACCCAGCTAACAATAAATATAGCCCTAGCCCTACCACTATGGCTTGCAACCTTACTAACTGGCCTACGAAATCAACCCTCCGCCTCTCTAGGTCACCTTCTCCCAGAAGGAACTCCAACTCCTCTAATTCCTGCCCTAATCATAATCGAAACAACCAGTCTCCTTATTCGACCATTAGCCCTAGGTGTACGCCTAACAGCAAACCTCACAGCCGGCCACTTACTCATTCAACTTATCTCCACAGCTACAATTACCCTACTTCCATTAATACCATCAATCTCTGCCCTAACAGCACTCATCCTATTCCTACTTACCATCCTAGAAGTAGCAGTAGCCATAATCCAAGCTTACGTATTCGTTCTCCTCCTAAGCCTGTACTTACAAGAAAACATCTAATGGCACACCAAGCACACTCCTACCATATAGTTGACCCAAGCCCATGACCAATCTTTGGTGCAGCTGCAGCACTACTAACCACCTCAGGCCTAATTATATGATTCCATTACAACTCAACTACCCTATTAATAACAGGCCTTCTCTCAATGCTCCTAGTCATACTACAATGATGGCGAGATGTCGTCCGAGAAAGCACCTTCCAAGGCCACCATACCCCAACCGTTCAAAAAGGTCTACGATACGGAATAATTCTCTTCATTACATCAGAAGCATTCTTCTTCCTAGGATTCTTCTGAGCATTCTTCCACTCAAGCCTCGCCCCAACGCCTGAGCTAGGTGGACAATGACCCCCAACAGGAATCAAACCCCTAAACCCCCTTGAAGTACCTCTCCTAAACACAGCAATCCTCTTAGCCTCAGGTGTTACCGTAACATGAGCTCACCATAGCATTACAGAAGGAAACCGGAAACAAGCTATCCATGCACTAACCCTTACTATCCTCCTAGGCTTCTACTTTACCGCCCTACAAGCAATAGAATATCACGAAGCTTCATTTTCAATTGCCGATAGCGTTTACGGTTCTACTTTCTTTGTCGCCACTGGATTCCACGGACTACACGTAATCATCGGATCCTCCTTCCTAACAGTCTGCCTCCTACGACTAATCAAATTTCACTTCACATCAAATCACCACTTTGGATTCGAAGCAGCAGCCTGATACTGACACTTCGTAGACATTATCTGACTATTCCTATACATATCCATATACTGATGAGGATCTTGCTCTTCTAGTATACTAATTACAATTGACTTCCAATCTTTAAAATCTGGTTCCAACCCAGAGAAGAGTAATGAACACACTCACATTTATACTATCCCTATCTTTCGCACTAAGCGCAGCACTAACCACCCTAAACTTTTGACTCGCTCAAATGACCCCTGATACAGAAAAACTATCGCCCTATGAATGTGGATTTGACCCCCTAGGATCAGCTCGACTCCCATTTTCAATTCGATTCTTCCTAGTAGCCATCCTATTCCTCCTATTCGACCTAGAAATCGCCCTACTCCTCCCACTTCCATGGGCCATCCAACTACAATCCCCTACCATAACCCTCACCTGAGCTACAACCATCATCGCCCTCCTCACACTAGGCCTCATCTATGAATGACTACAAGGAGGCCTAGAATGAGCAGAATAACAGAAAGTTAGTCTAAACAAGACAGTTGGTTTCGACCCAGCAAATTATAGATACTACCTATAACTTTCTCATGTCTCCCCTACACTTCAGCTTTTACTCCGCATTCACATTCAGCAGCCTAGGGCTAGCATTCCACCGAACCCATCTTATCTCCGCCCTACTCTGCCTAGAAAGCATGATACTATCCATATTCATCCCCCTTTCAACCTGGTCAGTCGAAAACATAACCCCATCATTCACCCTAGTACCTATCCTAATGCTAGCCTTCTCAGCATGCGAAGCTGGTACTGGCTTAGCCATACTAGTAGCCTCCTCACGAACACACGGCTCCGATCACCTACACAACCTAAATCTATTACAATGCTAAAAATCATCTTACCTATAACAATACTCCTCCCAGTAACCCTCCTGTCCCCAGCAAAACTCATATGAACTAACACCACAACTCACAGCCTACTAATTGCCCTAACCAGTTTACACTGACTAACTCCAACATACTACCCCCTAAAAAACTTAACACCCTGAACAGGCACTGACCAAATCTCAACACCACTTATAGTCCTCTCCTGCTGATTCCTCCCACTCATAATCATTGCAAGCCAAGGACACTTACAACATGAACCTCATGTACGCAAACAAATATTTATCTCAACTCTCATTATTATTCAACCATTTATCATCCTAGCTTTCTCAACAACAGAACTCATACTATTCTATATTTCGTTTGAAGCAACCTTAATCCCAACCTTAATCTTAATTACACGCTGAGGAAACCAACCTGAACGACTCAGTGCAGGCATTTACCTCCTATTTTATACTTTAATTAGCTCACTTCCCCTACTAATCTCAATCCTTTATCTCCACTCAAAAACAGGAACACTCCACCTCCCCATTCTCAAACTCACCCATCCAGCCTTACCAATTTCATGAACCAACTTCCTTCTCACCCTAGCCCTCCTAACAGCGTTCATAGTTAAAGCACCCCTCTATGGCTTACATCTATGACTACCAAAAGCTCACGTAGAAGCACCAATCGCAGGCTCAATACTTCTCGCCGCCCTACTACTAAAACTAGGAGGGTACGGCATCATACGAATTACCTTACTAATAGGCCCTCTATCCAACTACTTACATTATCCCTTCCTCACCCTAGCCCTATGAGGTGCCTTAATGACCAGCTCCATCTGCCTACGCCAAACAGACCTAAAATCCCTCATCGCCTACTCATCCGTAAGCCACATGGGATTAGTAATCGCTGCAAGCATAATTCAAACCCTATGATCATTCTCAGGAGCAATAATCCTCATAATCTCCCACGGACTCACCTCCTCTCTCCTATTCTGCCTAGCAAACACAAACTATGAACGAACACACAGCCGCATCCTCATCCTCACACGAGGTCTACAGCCCCTCCTACCACTCATATCCACATGATGACTCCTAGCCAACCTAACCAACATGGCCCTACCCCCAACAACCAACCTAATAGCAGAACTAACAATCATAATCGCCCTCTTCAACTGATCCCAACCCACAATCATCCTAACTGGAACCGCAACACTCCTAACCGCCTCCTACACTCTTTACATACTTCTCTCAACCCAACGAGGTACTCTACCAACCCATATCACAACAACCCCAAACTCAAACACACGAGAACACCTCCTCATAACCCTCCACATCATCCCAATACTAGCTCTTATCCTCAAACCAGAACTAATCTCAGGAACTCCTCTATGCAAGCATAGTTTAACCCAAACATTAGGTTGTGATCCTAAAAATAGGAGTTCAACCCTCCTTGCTCGCCGAGGGGTGGCCCAAGCCAGCAAGAACTGCTAATTCCTGCATCCGAGCTTTAAACCTCGGCCCCCTTAACTTTTAAAGGATAAGAGTAATCCATTGGTCTTAGGAACCACCCATCTTGGTGCAACTCCAAGTAAAAGTAATGGAAACAGCACTACTTCTCAACACCTTTACATCACTAATTCTTCTCACCCTCCTTACCCCCATCATCCTACCGCCTCTACTAAAACTAAAAAACTCCCCTCAATCCATCTCCAAAACAATTAAAACCGCCTTTCTAACCAGCCTAATCCCAACCACCATCTTCATCCACTCAGGAATAGAAAGCATAACCACTCACTGAGAATGACAGCCCATCCAGAACTTCAAAATCCCAATTACCCTAAAAATAGATCTGTACTCAATAACATTCTTTCCCATCGCTCTATTCGTCACCTGGTCAATCCTAGAATTCGCAACCTGATACATAGCCTCAGAACCATTCACCACAAAATTCTTCTACTTTTTACTAATCTTCCTCATTGCCATGCTAACACTAACTATCGCAAACAACATATTTCTTCTATTTGTGGGGTGGGAGGGAGTAGGAATCATATCATTCCCTCCCATCGGCTGATGACAAGGACGGGCTGAAGCCAACACAGCAGCACTACAAGCTATAATCTACAACCGAATCGGAGATATCGGACTAATTCTAAGCATAGCATGACTAGCCTCCACAATAAACACTTGAGAAATCCAACAAACCTTCCAACCCAACCAAACACCCATCCTACCCCTCCTCGGCTTAATTCTAGCTGCCACAGGAAAATCCGCCCAATTTGGCCTTCACCCATGACTTCCAGCAGCAATAGAAGGCCCAACCCCAGTTTCCGCCCTACTTCACTCCAGTACAATAGTAGTGGCCGGAATTTTCCTGCTCATCCGCACCCACCCACTGCTGTCTTCAAACAAAACAGCCCTAACCACATGCCTATGCCTAGGCGCCCTATCAACACTCTTCGCTGCCATCTGCGCCCTCACCCAAAATGATATCAAAAAAATCATTGCCTTCTCCACTTCAAGTCAACTGGGACTCATAATAGTCACAATCGGATTAGACCTCCCTCAACTAGCCTTCCTCCATATTTCAACTCATGCCTTTTTCAAAGCCATACTATTCTTATGCTCTGGCCTAATCATCCACAGCCTAAATGGAGAACAAGACATCCGCAAAATAGGGTGCCTACAAAAAACCCTCCCAATAACCACCTCCTGCCTAACCATCGGCAACCTTGCCCTAATAGGCACCCCATTCCTAGCTGGCTTTTACTCAAAAGATCTAATCATCGAAAATCTTAACACCTCCTACATCAACACCTGAGCCCTCCTACTCACACTACTCGCCACATCCTTCACCGCAACCTACAGCCTCCGTATAACCCTACTAGTTCAGACAGGATATAATCGTAGCTCAACAATCACACCAATCAACGAAAACACTCCTTCAGCCATCCTACCCATTATCCGACTAGCCCTTGGAAGCATCATAGCAGGTTTACTAATCTCATCCCTAATCCTCCCAACAAAAACTCCCCCAATAACCATACCAACCATCACAAAAACCGCGGCCATCATTATCACAATCCTAGGAGCCATTCTTGCCCTAGAACTATCAAACACAATACACACCCATATCCTCCCTAAACAAAACCCCATTACAAACTTCTCCTCCTCACTAGGCTACTTTAACTCATTAACCCATCGAACCAACCCCACAATCCTCCTACAATCAGGACAAAAAATTGCTTCCCACCTAATCGACATAGCATGATACAAAAAAATAGGCCCCGAAGGCCTCGCTAATATCCACCTTATTATAAGCAAAATCTCAACCACACTCCACACAGGCTTAATTAAGTCCTACCTAGGATCTTTCGCCATCACAATCCTCACAACAATCCTACTCTCACAAAAATAAAATAATGGCACCCAACATCCGAAAAACCCACCCCCTACTAAAAATAATCAATAACTCCCTAATTGACCTCCCCGCCCCATCTAATATCTCCGCTTGATGAAATTTCGGCTCCCTACTAGCCGTATGCTTAATTACCCAAATTATCACCGGCCTCCTACTAGCTATACACTACACCGCAGACGCTTCCCTCGCCTTTTCCTCCGTAGCCCACACATGCCGAAACGTACAGTACGGCTGACTCATCCGAAACCTTCACATAAACGGCGCCTCCTTCTTCTTTATCTGCATCTTCCTGCACATCGGACGCGGCCTCTACTATGGCTCCTACTTATACAAAGAAACATGAAACACAGGAGTAATCCTACTACTCACACTCGCAGCAACTGCCTTCATGGGTTATGTCCTACCATGAGGACAAATATCATTCTGAGGGGCAACCGTAATCACAAACCTACTCTCAGCAATTCCCTACATCGGCCAAACCCTGGTAGAATGAGCTTGAGGGGGATTTTCAGTGGACAACCCAACCCTCACCCGATTCTTCGCCTTACACTTTCTCCTCCCCTTCGCAATCGCAGGAATTACTATCATCCACCTCACACTCCTCCACGAATCAGGTTCAAATAACCCACTAGGCATCTCATCTAACTCTGACAAAATCCCATTTCACCCATACTACTCCCTCAAAGACATCTTAGGCCTAGCACTCATACTCATCCCCTTTCTTACACTAGCCCTATTCTCCCCCAACCTCCTAGGAGACCCAGAAAACTTTACCCCAGCAAACCCCCTAGTAACCCCACCCCATATCAAACCAGAATGATACTTCCTATTTGCCTACGCTATTCTACGCTCAATCCCTAATAAACTCGGAGGAGTCCTAGCCCTAGCAGCCTCAATACTCATCCTCCTCATTATTCCCTTCCTACACAAGTCAAAACAACGAACCATAACATTCCGCCCACTCTCCCAAGCCCTATTCTGACTTCTCGTCGCTAACTTCCTCATCCTAACCTGAGTCGGGAGTCAACCAGTAGAACACCCTTTCATCATCATCGGCCAAATAGCATCACTCTCCTATTTTACCATCCTATTAATCCTCTTCCCCATGATTGGCACACTTGAAAACAAAATACTCAACCACTAAAATACTCTAATAGTTTATGAAAAACATTGGTCTTGTAAACCAAAAATTGAAGACTGCACCCTTCTTAGAGTAACTCAGAAAAAAAGGACTTAAACCTCCTTCTCCAGCTCCCAAAGCTGATGTTTTAAATAAACTATTTTCTGCAAACCCCTTAAACTGCCCGAATCGCCCCCCGAGACAACCCACGCACAAGCTCTAGTACAACAAACAAAGCCAACAACAAACCCCATCCCGCCACCAGAAATAACCAAACCCCATATGAATAAAACACCGCAACCCCACTAAAATCTAACCGAACAAAAGACACTCCCCCACTATCAACAGTAACCACCCCCATCTTCCAAAAATCAACCAACCCCCCAAAAACCACCCCCACACAAACCACTAAAACGAAACCCAACCCATAACTCACAACCCGTCAACTTCCCCAAGCCTCAGGATAAGGATCCGCTGCCAAAGACACAGAATAAACAAAAACCACTAACATACCCCCCAAATAAATTATAAACAACACCAAAGAAACGAAAGAGACACCCAAATTTACCAACCACCCACACCCAACCACGGATGCTAGCACCAACCCTACTACCCCGTAGTATGGGGAAGGATTAGATGCAACAGCCAAAGCCCCCAACATAAAACTAACCCCAAGAAAAATCACAAAATAAGTCATATATTCCGCTTGGATGTCTTCCAAGGACTACGGCTTGAAAAGCCATTGTTGTTCTCAACTACGGGAAC